GGCAAAGAGTATTTCTATGTATGTTCTCTTCAAAATCAAGCAAAGGCAGTGAGTTCTCATTCGTAATTTTAATGTGCTAAATTTTCCTATTCGAGTTTTTCTTCTTCTAGTTTTTCTTCTTTTTGTGCTATTATTCAATTATGGATTCATTGGAAATTCTCAAATGGGGGGGGGTACTTATTTCTTGTTATTTGTGATGAACTGAACCAATAATCTGAATTCAAATGAAAATAATTTCGAATTATGCACTTTGTACCGCGCACATATCTTACAGGTACTCTCGAAGTTCGTTTAAGAGAGAATCAGAAAATAGAATAAGAACAAAACGAACAAAAAAAAATATCCGATTTCATTTCGACTTTATCTAAGATCCATCGTGTATATTCCTATATATCAACTTATTAAGAATAGACTTTTGCTTGTTTGAGTCTCTCAACCATCTAATTGTCTGTATTGCATAGATATATATGTATCAAGTCGTAATGTTCTTCTTGATCTTGAAGAAGATCAGACAGAGTAGGAACAGGAACAAAAGAAAAAGGAAGAGAATCTAATTTTCATATATTTTCTATATGAGAGAATATGGATACTTTTTATCCTCTTTCTATAAATCGAGAACTTTTCGTCAGCGATTTTGAAATTGAAATCGAATGGAATACAAAGGATAACATCGAGAGTTAGAAATACTTCGATGGCTAAGTATATATGCTAATCGATACTATTAATGAATATGGATATATGAATGGATTTAGTGAATAGATACTCATCCAAATGAATTAGGTGCCAGGAACCAGATTTGAACTGGTGACACGAGGATTTTCAGTCCTCTGCTCTACCAGCTGAGCTATCCCGACTCTAATTTTACTTAATATATCATCCTCATTTTATGATATGACTTCTTTCTATGTCAATTCAAAAAAACTCGATCTTACTTTGTGTGTACCTTCTTACTTTGTGTGTACCTTATATAACACCAAACCAAACTTGGGTTAATACAAAAAAATATACACTCGGGTACATAACTTTGTGAAAGAAAAAACAATTGGAACCACTAACAAATACAACGAATAATAATGATATTATTCTATCAAATAGATAAAAAAAGCAAAAAAAAAAAATAGGATAAAACATTAACGAGTCAAATGTTTTTTTGGGGATAGAGGGACTTGAACCCTCATGATTTCTAAAGTCGACGGATTTTCCTCTTACTTTCAATTTCATTGTTGTCACTAGTGACATGTAAAATGGGACTCTATCTTTATTCTCGTGCAATTAATCCGTTTTTTTTTTTAATTTCTCAAATCCCTGGAGTAAATTGATTTATAAATAATTGTAATCAATGAAGATTCGATTCTTTCTGCCATCCAATCGATTCACATCACAAGAATTCTTTCATTTTACATATAATCTAGACTCGCGGCGTCTTACGTCTTAATCCAGTTTGTATAGCGTTCGTACATATATCTATGTATATGGGTTCCCCCCTTTTTTTAGTTTCGATAGAAGGCCAACTCAACGCGGTAAACTCTATTTGTTAGAACATCTCCCATCAAGTCTCTGCACCTATCCTATTCTTTTTGGATTCTCGCTTTACGAACTGCTGTTGGTTTTCGTAAAACAGGATTTGGCTCAGGATTACCCCATCTTTAATTCCAGGGTTTCTCTGAATTTGAAAGTTGTCACTTCGGATGTTTCCATACGAAGGCTCAATCCAATTAAGTCCGTAGCGTCTACCAATTTCGCCATATCCCCTTTTGGTTTACTATGCTGAAAGTTGAAATCAAAGCGGTGTATTTTTTTTTTTTTTTTTTTCAATACGAATTTCATTAAATACCGCTTGATTGGATTTCTATTTATATGTAAATCAAATCTCTATAAACTAAAAAAGTGGGTCTTGTTGTTTGAATTTATTGCCTATTTTGTTTAATGTCTATTGGATACCCAAGGCCGACACCCGCATTTGATACAACCCGAAATGATTCTATCATTTCTGTTTATGCAATTCAATAGAAATTGATACATAGCATAATATATATATATATATGCCTCTCTTATTATCATTATTTGTTTTTTTTTTGATGCAATTTGAAATACTTGAACGGTCGATTCTGTTTTTATCTTTAACGTCCGAGAAAATAACTCAAAAAAGGTATTTGGTCCAATATCAATCATTTTGTATCTAGTTATCAAAAATATTAATCATTGATTATAGCTAAAACGACACTAATTATTTCCGTAATTTTGAAATTTTTGATTTCAAATATTGGACTTTAGTTAGCAGTTTGAATTCTTTAGAATTCCTCGAATTCTAATACATTAACATTTTCAAATACCTTATTGAAAGAAGTTTACATTAAGTGTTGAGAAACAGAAAATGGATATCCATTTTCTATCCCTAAAATTTTAAAATTTAGTTATATATTCAAATTCTAATAATTTCGAATTATTAATTGAATTCGAATTACTAATTAGTATTTTCGAAAATATTGATTAATATCAAAAAATAGGAATCTATAGCTATTATGAATAGCTAATATTTAATAATTCATCTTAATCGAAAAACAAAAGATCATATTAGTTTACGATGCATACCAAATTTTTGCTCTATTTGAGCCCGCTTAGCTCAGAGGTTAGAGCATCGCATTTGTAATGCGATGGTCATCGGTTCGAATCCGATAGCCGGCTTTTGTCTATGTGTTTTGATTTTCACATGATTAAGAATGTATTTTTGAAATAAAAACTTTTTCCCTTTTTTCCAAGGGTTGCCGACCTATCATATGCCCCATTTCAATTAGCAAAAAAATAGTAAGAATTCGGTTTCAGCCGAACAAAAACAAAAAAAAAAGAAAGCGGACTATTTTTTTTTTTTTATTGATATGATATATCAATTAATATCATATATAATAGAAAGAAATCTAGAAAGAAAATGATTTCTATACATTTCTATACATAAATAAAAAAAGGTCATTCTATTACTCCAATTCAATCCATTTCTTAATTATTTTTAGGACAAGACTTCATTGTATTAGTATTGTATTAGTGTATTCAGTGTATTATTGTATTTCGCCTCGCTTAATTTATCAATTTAGTTAGTTCAGTTTGTTTATGTCCAAACAAAAAAGGAGTCTTCATGTCGCGGTATAGGGGGCCTCGTTTCAAAAAAATACGTCGTCTTGGGGCTTTACCAGGTCTAACTAGTAAAGGGCCTAGAGACGGAAGCGATTTTAGAAACCAATCACGCTCTGGGAAAAAATCTCAATATCGGATTCGTTTAGAAGAAAAACAAAAATTGCGTTTTCATTATGGTCTTACAGAACGACAATTACTAAAATATGTTCGTATAGCCGGAAAAGCCAAGGGGTCAACAGGTCAGGTTTTACTACAATTACTTGAGATGCGTTTGGATAACATCCTTTTCCGATTGGGTATGGCTTCGACTATTCCCCAAGCCCGCCAATTAGTTAACCATAGACATATTTTAGTTAATGACCGTATAGTAGATATACCAAGTTATCGCTGCAAACCCCACGATATTATTATGGCGAGCCATGCTCAAAAATCTAGAGATATGATTCAAAGTTATCTTGATTCATCCTCTCATGAGGAAGTTCCAAAACATTTGACTCTTCACCCATTCCAATATAAAGGATTAGTCAATCAAATAATCGAGAGTAAATTGATTGGTTTGAAAATAAATGAATTGCTAGTCGTAGAATATTATTCTCGGCAAACTTAAACCTAACTCAACTAAGAAGAGGGTTGGCCAACTTTCTTACTCCTACCCCCTTTCCTTCCCATCTAAAAAGTCACTCAAAAAGGACGCAGGATTAAAGTGTTTATTCAGTGAATAGTAATAACAAATCGATATCAAAATTACCGAGGGTTTGAGTTCGCCCTTTTTGAATTTGAGTATGTGTTGTTCTTTGATACATTGGGTTCATTAAGATTGGTAAATTAGTTGAGGGTACGGAAAGAGAGGGATTCGAACCCTCGGTAAACAAAAGCCTACATAGCAGTTCCAATGCTACGCCTTGAACCACTCGGCCATCTCTCCTACGTAATGATTATGCCCCATCAACCAAATCAATAGCGAGCCGTTTTTCTTTTTACTTTACTTGATCCTTCGAAAATTCCGAGCAATCAATTCGAAAAAAGTATAAAAAAAACCAAAAGAGGAAAGATATCGATTTTTTAGATCTCCATTTATGTAATCTAGTACTCCCATCCTTTTCGGATAGTTTGACACGCATTCAATCAAATCAATGAATTGTAAGGAATCAACTGATCGGTCTATCTCTTTTTTTTTTTCTTCAATTTCGAGATGAGATGGGAATTAGACTAGGACCTCTTCATTCTTATACTAGTCAACTAGATTTGTATGAAATCGAAACTATTTCTTATTATTTTATTTAATTCCGGTCAAAAAGAAAGAATTGGGAGTTTTCAAATTTGAACAATTTTGGTTTTATGGTATTTCGTGGTGTCCAATTCCTTTGTTTGTGGGGAATCATTTTCTTACGGCAAGGTAATGAAAAGAATTTTAGAGTGAATTGTTATATATGACTAAATCGAGTATAAATGGAAATTTTATTGATAAAACCTTTTCAATTGTAGCCAATATCTTATTACGAATAATTCCGACAACTTCAGGAGAAAAAGAGGCATTTACCTATTACAGAGATGGTGTGATTTGATCATTCGTTTACATATCTTTTCGATCTCAATTTTATTTACCGCCTCAGTCTTCTAAGACTGCTGCATGATTTCGGAATAGAAAAAAAAAAATGAAATAAATCTACGCTTTTTGAAGGTGAGGTTTGTACAAAAAAAAAACAATTCCTTCTGTCGTGTATCCCCGATTAATGCAGCCTCAGATGCTTGAATTACCGATTCGAGTAGTGAGCCAGAGGTTAAACTTATGAATCTGTATTGCGATGCGAGTTACCCCTCATCCATTAGAATCAATAGGAGTAGAGGAGAAAAAGCACTACACCTAGAAA